ACGGGCTTATTAGCTAAATGGCAATTAGCACATACAATTCGTCCAGTTGCTTCTCGTGGGTTTTCATAACCCTGCTGCGCAAAAATGGGATATGCATTTGAAATGGATGCTCGAGTTATTACATATATCATGATCGATACAGAAATGGATCGAGTCATCTGTTCCTTTACCCAAGAAAAAGTATTTCTATTTTGCATGTCCAATCATGGATCTCGGAATTTCTACAATAAATTAGATAGAGAACTAGTAAAGTTCCCTATGCACGAGTCTGTCATTGTACTGGAATAGTTGTACTGTAATATAGGACGAATACCTTGAACTGGTATAAATAAAATTTAAAGAATTAAGTAAGATTCAAAATGGTTTCTTTATAAAGGAAGAAAGATTCTGATTTATTTGATTGATATCAGGAGATCAAATGAGTTCTTCATTCATTCATTGAATGATAAATGACTACAAGCGAAGGAGATACACGATTTAAATAATGGAAAATCCAATATTTCACAATTGTATCTAGAATAACTGGAAAGGTGGAAACAAGACCAGATATAATTTGATCGTTATGAGCCAATCCAAAATCATTGTAGAACGAACCAATTATTAGTTCCCAACCATGAGTCGAGTGAAATCCAATCCATAAATCAGTAACTAAAAGAATCGAAAAAGCTTTTATTGTGTCACTTAAGTTATAGAGGAATTCCTGAACCCAAGAATTAAGAATGACAAGTTCCTCATTACCCAAAATAAAATAACCACTTAGAATAGCGAAAGAGATTATATTTGTCGAGAAATGCAAAATGATATGGAGATGATATTCATTGTGTGTTTTGACCAATTGTATCGTTTCCTTGTGTATTCCTATACGAAGTTTTTGTATATGTGTCTCCGGGTACTCCTTTATCATTTCGTCCAACAGAAAGAGTTCTTCTAATTCTATGAATCTTTCTAGAACGTTTTTCTCTTGAATGATATTCAAGAGAGTTTTGGATTGCCCGGTATTCCACCAATTTGTAACCCAAAGTTCCAGACATTTATTAAATGAAAGAGAAACCCACCAGGGCAAAAATACTATAGATACAAGATATGGGAAAGAAGGCAATGCTTTCTTTTTTTTCATTTTTTATCTGTGAATTGAATCGTTAATGAACCTGCTTCATTCGTTGACTCTATATGATATTTCTCTGAAGCACGAGTTCTATAACAAGGTATTGAACCTATGGGTCTATTCATTCCAATTTTTGTGTCAAAATTGAGTTTAGTTCTTGGATCTAGAAGGAATATAGAAATGGGATAGGGGTTTGCCCTTTTCGGATAAAAATGAAAAATCAATATTATTCCTAGATATCTCAATTGGGCAAATTTGAATGGGCAAATTCGAAGCAATTTCATCTTCATTTGTTCCTTTCTATGAATACTCGAAAACCCACTTAAAATAACGAATCGGATTTAGAAACGAAAACCCCCCTCAGTTAATTATTTCGAAATGTTTCACCGCCTAGCCACAACCAAGGAAAAAGGTATCATCAAAATTTTGGGCCTAAAAAGATGAGATGAATTCCGTATTACGAAATAAATGTTCGGATATATTTGATGAATCCCTACTTATTATATTAGCCTTAGATTAGCCTTTTTTCTAGTAGAAATTTTCTAGTAGAAAAGAATTGAGTTGGGATCCATACGCATATGAAATACTTTTGGTATACAAATGGTATACAAAAATTTCTTCTTTTCTTAATTTTCTTCTTTATTATAGTATAGTTTATTATAGTTATTCCATATACGCCCTCCTGCTTTTTTGGTTTATTCTATGGGAGTCGCCACGACAAAGGAAGGAGGAAATAGAATAATCTAACATGTTTTGTTCAAATGAACATTCCAAAAAGACTTCAATTATATTAAAAAGGGAATTAGCAAGTTCTTTCCCCCATGCCGAGAAAACATTTATTCTTTATTGTGTTCAATTCATTTCAAAATACTTCAATTGGTACGCCCAAGAAATAGGCCAATTCGGCAGCTTTTTGTTCAATTTCTCGTGGAGTAAAATTCTCATCAGTACGAGTCAAGGGAATGGCCCCTTGACCTCTGATTTCCATATAAAGGACACGACGAGGATAAAGACCCTCTTTAACCTCAATTCTGATTGATTGGATATCTCTCATAAGGAAGCGAAGGAAGATGCGACGATTTATTCCAGGAAATCCCCAACGAAAAATGCACACAATTCCTTCTTTTCTATCGAATCGGTCATAACCACTACCTACATTCCACAAAATTGTGCACCACAAATAGGAGCTAACGAACAGACCTGCGATCCCGTAAAAAGACATCACGATTCCTTGTGGAAAAAAAATAATTTGCTGAGATGGAAATATGGATATCAGATTCCTACCAAGATAACTGGAAGTTCCAACCGCTAAGAATCCTAGTGAACCTAAAAAAAGGATACAGGCCCAGCAAAAATTACTTGTTTTTCGAGACCCCCTTATAAGTTCTATCCATATATGTTCTGATCGCCAATTCATACTATACTCGATCCAGTTGCATTCGATTGGAATTGAGAGAATAACCCAAATTTGACTTTACCTTTCTTGATCCCGAAGTAACTTTCATCAACTAGCGCTATTCTGATGTGGAGTAATTGGTTAGATACATTGACTTTCTATTAAAAATATTTACTGATCCGTTTTTAACCAGCTATATATATATACATGCATTTATGCAGATAGCATGTATCCGCATACATAACAGTTCTTTCATTTGTGTGTGGAAAGAGCCACATATCGTACCATATTGCACTAAAAGAATATCTGTATTATGATATAGTGTTGAAATAAATTGATAGGATTTGGTCCCATTGGATCTAGACAATCTTATTTTTTTGGACATGAAGAGATAAAGAAGCCATTGCAATTGCCGGAAATACTAGGCCCACTAAAGGCACAAAAATAGAGGGTAAGTTGAGATCTGTCATAGAATGGGTGCCTCGATTTAATATTTGTATCTATATATTTGTATCTATTAGAAAGATATCTTATGATATGATAAGTATATCTATTATAAGTAATATTAGGTAATATTGACTATTGTATTTTATATAATATTATACTACTAAGTATATATAAACAATTAAGTATATATAAATATATAATTTATAAATAATATATTTATATTAAAATAGAAATTTGAAATATAAAAATAATATTAAATTTTAATAAAAAAAAGGATAGATAATAAGTGCAAAAATGTAGAACTAAATTAAGTGTACCTATTCATCTTTCTACACGAATATAAATAGGGTAATCTTCTTCTCCCATCCTTATGTTCTTTCTATCTTTCTTTCTAATCTAATAAGGAGTTTTCTTATGAAAATTAAGTTCATTATGAATTCGCAACTCTAAATAATAGGATCCAACAAACAGGGATTCATAGTAAAAATGCGATAGATGTAGAAATTATTTTATTTCATTTCCATATTTGATATTTCTTTTTATTTTTATATATTTTTTTTATTATGATGAACTAAATACTTGTTCGCTACAAACAAAATAACTGAATCTACTTTAATTTTTTGAATTTTGATTCAAGGGAAAGAAACCATGGAGCTGAAATAACTCACTTAGAACACCTTTTAAAGGATTACGTGGTACGATTGGGTCGAATAAGCCTTTATGGAATAAATACTCAGCCGCTTGTGAACCATCGGGTACTGTCTTATTCAATGTTTGTTCAATTACTCTTTTACCCGCAAATGCAATGTACGCATTAGGTTCAGCAATAATGATATCTCCCAACATACCAAAACTGGCTGTTACTCCACCGGTTGTAGGAGATGTAAGGACTGGTACATAGAATAACTTTTTAGTGGATTGGTAATCATATGAAGCAGAAGATATTTTAGCCATTTGCATCAAGCTCAAACTTCCTTCTTGCATGCGTGCTCCTCCAGAAGCACACACAATAATGACAGGTAGAGATCGATTAGTAGCATACTCAATCAAACGAGTGATTTTCTCACCTACTACAGATCCCATACTACCTCCCATGAACTGAAAATCCATAACCCCAATTGCTGTGGGAATACCGTTTAGTTGACCTATGCCTGTTTGAACAGCTTCAGTTAAACCTGTCTTTCTTTGATAAGAATCGATACGATCTTTATAAGGTTCCTCTTCTGAATGAAATTGAATGGGGTCCATAGAAACCATATCTTCATCCATAGGATCCCAAGTGCCCGAATCAATCGAAAGTTCGATTCTATCTGAACTACTCATTTTCAAATGATATCCACACTGTTCACAAATATTCATTTTTGACCTAAGAAGTTTTTTATAATTTAATCCATAACAATTTTCGCATTGAACCCATAAATGTCTGTATTTTTTATTTATATCGAAATCATTAGATCTTCCTCTTATATTGAAATCACTGCCATTATTACGAGTTCTTATACTAAAACTTCCACTTTCACTACCACTTACATTTTCAGTACAAATGAAACTATAAATGTAACTGTCACTGTAATTGTCAGTACCACCTGAAATGGAACTATTAATACTGACTTCAAAACGAAGATAACTATTAATGCAACTATTAATGTGATTAGTCCAACTAGATTGAGTATCATACATGTAATGATAATAGTAGTGATTGTTTCTCTTAGACCTCCTATTCAAAAAACTAGAAAAAAAACCCTCTAATTCACTCAGAAAAGAACTATCATTGTCAATCTCAAAACTATGATTTTCAATATCAAAATATACGGAATAACTGTCACCATTACTATCCCTAACTAAAAAAGTGTCATCAGAGATCAAACTCCAAATATCCCTGATACCAAATAAATAATCAACATTACTGAAACTATAACTAACACTATCACTCCAATTTTTCTCCGTATCATTTAGAAGGGGTTCATCACTTCCACTGGTATGGCCAATAGCATCAAGACTTTCCATTGATTTACTTAAACCATACCTATGTTCTAACTTCTCGTTAGACAA